AGATAGCCCAGTTTACGAAGATTCTTATCTTGATAGGTATCAAGATAATTGGGAATTGGGAAGACTTAAAGAAGAGAAAAATGAAAAGACTTATTTCTGGTTTGAAAAACCTCTTGTGACTTTTCTTTTCGATTATAAACGATGGAATTGTCCATTGCGATATATAAAAAATGATCGGTTTGAAAATGCTGTACGAAATGAAATGTCACAATATTTTTTTTATACATGTCCAAGTAATGGGAAACAAAAAATATCTTTTACATATCCACCTAGTTTATCGACTTTTTCGGAAATGATAGAACGAAAAATGTCTTTGTACACGACAAAAAAATTATCCCATGGAGACCTGTATAATTTTGGGGTTTATACCAATGAACAAAAAAAATAATAAAAATATTGATACATAAAAAAAATATAAGAATAAATAAGACGAGATTCGTCCACCCCCCATATATCTGATCCCTTCACCTATAAGGGAACTTGTAAGGCCAACTCCGTTTGTAATTCCATCAATTATATGTCTATCAAAAAATTGAGTTAGTTCGGTTAATCCTCTTATACCCCTGGTTAAAACCCTAGTATAAAAAATATCTATGTAACCACGATTATATGACCAATTGTATATCAAATTCTTGATTTGGTCCAAGATAATTCTCTTAGGTCCACCTTTTACAAATGAATTGATTAAGTCCAAATTATAGAAAAATGAATAAACAGACCCATATAAAATATATGCTATGAATAATCCGAAAATGGCTATACTTACTGAAAAAATTGAATTTGTAAAAAATTCATACCAATTCACAGAATAATTCGAATTTGGATGGAAAAGGTTTTGTGATGGGGTTAACCATTTCGATAATATATCAAAATCCATTACTCCTTGATCAAAAGAAATTCCTATCGATCCAACGAACAAAGTAAATAGTACCAATACAAGCAGAGGAAATAGCATAGTGTTGTCTGATTCGCGAGGATACATGGAAGTATATTTATTTCCAAAGTAAGTACTAAAGTATCGTATCCTATCATTATAAATAATTTTATATGTATCTTTTGAAAAAAAGTGGATCTTATTATTCACTGTTGATAAATGTAAATTTTTATTGACTCTTTTTGGTGCTTCTTTTCCCCATAGAGATATTGAATAGAACGAGTTGTTTTTAGTACTACTGTGGTTTTGAAAATAAACGCGCAAATACCCATCAAAGGTAAGTAAATATACCCGAAACATATAAAATGCGGTTAATCCCACTGTGAAAGAAGATATTATTGCAAAAATTGGTGAATATAACCAACTATCATTAAGAATTTCATCTTTGGACCAAAAACAAGCAAGAGGTGGAATACCACAAATAGAAAGTGTACCTAATAAAAAAGTAGTTCTTGTAATTGGAACATATCTTGTTAAACCACCCATAAGAACCATATTCTGACTTTTTTCTGGTGAATATCCAACAATAGGTTCCATTGAATGAATAATAGATCCAGATCCCAAAAACAATAAAGCTTTAGAATAGGCATGAGTGATCAAATGGAATAAAGCCGCTCGATAAGAACCTATACCGAGAGCTAACATAATATAACCTAATTGAGACATTGTAGAATAGGCTAAACTTCTTTTAATGTCTCTTTGAGCAAGAGAAAAAGTAGCTCCTAATAGTACTGTTATTACACCCATTAAAGAAATGAAATTCATTATATAAGGTATGTCTATGAAAAGAGGAATAAGTCGAGCTACAAGAAAAATTCCTGCTGCTACCATAGTAGCAGCGTGTATAAGGGCCGAGATAGGAGTAGGTCCTTCCATGGCATCAGGTAACCATACGTGGAGGGGGAATTGTGCAGATTTAGCAACTGCACCGACAAATAATAAAGAGGCACACAAAGTAGCAAATAAAGAGCTGACACCATTATTATGGATCAGGTTATTAGCTATTTCGAACAAATTCCGAAATTCCAAACTACCTGTTATCCAATAAAGACCTAAGATTCCTAATAATAAACCAAAATCTCCTACACGATTAGTTACAAAAGATTTTTGACAAGCACTTGCGGCAATCGGTCGTGTAAACCAAAACCCTATTAATAAGTATGAACACATTCCCACTAGTTCCCAAAAAATATGAATTTGTATCAAATTAGAACTAGTAACTAATCCCAACATGGAAGTATTGAAAAAACTCATATAAGCAAAAAATCTCAAATATCCTTGGTCGTGAGACATATAATTGTCACTATAAATAAGAATCATGACTCCAACAGTAGTAATTAGTATTGACATAATAGAAGAAAGTGGATCGATCAAGTATCCAAACTCTAAGGAAAAATCAATATCTATGGTCCAAGACCATAGATATTGATAAATAAAACTTCCATTTATTTGTTGAATAGACAGATTGGCCGAAAATCCCATAGCTATACTTAACAGAAAAACACTAGGAAAAGCCCACATACGACGAATATTTTTTGTTGCTGTCGGAATAAGTATAAGTCCCAATCCTATTGACATAGTAACTGTAAGTGGAAGAAAAGGTATTATCCATGCATATTGATATGTATGTTCCATAAGAAAACAAATTGAGATTTTTTTTTTATAATTAAAAATTTTTTCGTAATTGTTTCCGATTCACCAATTCTTATCTCTTTCGAAAAGAACAATAAACAATAATAATAATAATAATAAAATAAATAAATAATAATAAAATAGAATATAATATATAATATTAATCATTAATTAAAAATAATGATAATAAAATATATATATTATTTGTTATGTTTATGTTAATTAAATATGTTTATGTTAAATTGTTATATTTATGTTAGATGTTAAAAGTTAAAAAAAAAACGATCTATTCCGAGCAATACATGTCTTTCACATACAACAATAAATAAAAATGAGTAACCCTTTTTTGAATGGCAGTTCCAAAAAAACGTATTTCTATGTCAAAAAAACATATTCGTAGGAATATTTGGAAGAAAAAGGGATATTTAACTGCAGTAAAAGCTTTTTCTTTAGCGAAATCGGTTTCTACCGGACATTCAAAAAGTTTTTTTGTGCGACAAACAAATAATAGAGTCTTGGGATAATCGGAATTAACGTAGCCCGAAGAACTGAAAATTTTTTTAAGATGAACGATTCACACTAATTAATGTATTGAACTACTCAATATTAGTTAGAACTAGCCGCTGTGGTATGTAGAATAAAAGTTTTCTGTATACTGGGTTCTTAAAATAGTATTTTTCCCTATCCATTAACTTTTCACAATAGAAAATCTTAATTCTATTTTTCTATTGTGAAAAGTACAATTGCCATAGAGATTTAAACTCTTTTATTTTGTTATATGCCTAGCCTAAAACTTAATTGATTTGGTAAATGTTACCTATTTATATTATATACACAATGAAGAGTATTAATACTTAATGATACTAAAGTATCGGAATCGTTAGAAAAATTCCAAATGGATTTAGTGATGAAATTGTAATACATATCTTACATTATTTGATTTTTTTTTCAATGAAAAAAAAAAAATCAATCTTTTTCATTTTGAATCCGATGAAATCGGATAAATGAAAAACGAATCATCAAAAAAAGAAAATGGAAAGAAAAAGGGACAATTCTTAATTCTATATCTCGACTGAGAGCAAAACTATCGAAATTCCAACTGTGTTGTGTCGGGGGAACTTAGTTTATAGTACGTGAAAGTTGATTGTTAAAATAAAACTGAACCTAGGACGATCCTAACTAAAGATTAGTTTATTGAATTTATTGAAGATTCAAATATGAATTTAAACGAGTCTTTTTTTCATCGATTCTAATTCTAATGTTTCCTAAACTATTGAATCCTTGATTCTCGACGATTCAACATGAATTGAATATTATTATTTCAAGTAAGCCACCATGGTGAAATCGGTAGACACGCTGCTCTTAGGAAGCAGTGCTAGAGCATCTCGGTTCGAGTCCGAGTGGTGGCATTCTCTAAAAGAGACACAATGTATCCTATAATGAATGTATTCAATTTCCGATTTCAATTCTGTAATGGGACCCCTTTTTTATGATATTTGCGACTTTAGAACATATATTAACTCATATCTCTTTTTCGATTATTTCAATTGTGATTACGATTCATTTCATGACCTTATTAGTCCACGAAATTATAGGACTAAGTGATTCGTCGGAAAAAGGGATGATAGCTACTTTTTTCTCTATAACAGGATTATTAGTTTCTCGTTGGATTTCTTCGGGACATTTTCCGTTAAGTAATTTATACGAGTCATTAATCTTCCTTTCATGTAGTTTCTTTATTATTCATAGAATTTCCAAGAAATTGAACCATAAAAATGATTTAAGCACAATAACTAACCCAAGTACTATTTTTACTCAAGGCTTCGCTACGTCAGGTCTTTCAACTGAAATGCATCAATCCGCAATATTAGTACCTGCTCTACAATCTCAGTGGTTAATGATGCACGTAAGTATGATGTTATTGAGCTATGCAGCTCTTTTATGCGGATCGTTATTATCAATCGCTCTTCTAGTCATTAGATTTCGAAACAACATCAATGTTTTTTGTAAAAGCAATAATTTCTTAATTAGATCATTTTTCTTTGGTGAGATTAAATACTTGAATGAAAAAAGAAGAAGCGTTTTTAAAAAAACTTCTTTTCTTTCATTTCGAAATTTTTACAAATATCAATTGACTCAGCGTTTGGATTATTGGAGTTATCGTATGATTAGTTTAGGGTTTACCTTTTTAACCATAGGCATTCTTTGTGGAGCAGTATGGGCTAATGAAGCATGGGGATCTTATTGGAGTTGGGATCCGAAGGAAACTTGGGCATTTATTACTTGGACCATATTCGCGATTTATTTACATACTAGAACAAATAAAAGTTTACAAGGTACGAATTCGGCACTTGTAGCTTCTATAGGATTTTTTATAATTTGGATATGCTATTTTGGGGTCAATCTATTAGGAATAGGTTTACATAGTTATGGTTCATTCACATTAGCATCTAATTGAATAAGCTACATGAAGTATACATAAGAATATCGGCCCATATATAACGAAAGTTTGCTTGTTCGAGTTTTTGTTTTGAATTGTCAAAACAAAAACTCGAAATGCATCTCATTACAATTCTAATTCACTTTATTTTTTTGCGTTGTACAGCGAACGATTTAAAAAATCTTAAAATTAAAGAATTAGAAGACTTTTTTTTTGTCTCATTTCATTAATGAAACACTATCCATAAAAGTAATTAGATAGGATAGCTTGTACCCTGTCAACTGATAACGAGAGAACGAAATCAGGATAAATACCAATTCCTATTACGGGTAGAAAGATACAGATTGAAACAAATAGTTCTCGTGGTCCAGAATCCAAAAAATTAGAGTGTGGAACATTAAATAGCTTGTATCCATAGAACGTCTGACGTGACATAGATAATAAATAAATAGGAGTTAATATAATTCCAATTGACATTACAAAAGTAATTAGTATTTTTGGCATTAAAAGATATTTTGGACTAGTAATTATTCCAAAAAATACTACTGATTCCGCAACAAAACCACTCATTCCTGGCAATGCAAGAGAAGCCATCGAGAAACTACTGAACATGGTAAATATTTTTGGCATTGGGATAGATATCCCTCCCATTTCGTCGAGATAAACAAGACGTATTCTATCACAACTCGTTCCCGACAAGAAAAAAAGTGCAGCACCAATAAATCCATGAGAGAGTATTTGTAAAATGGCTCCATTGAGTCCCATGTCGGTTATAGAACCAATTCCTATAATTGTAAAACCCATGTGAGATACAGAGGAATAGGCTATTCTCTTTTTTAAATTGCGTTGACCGAGAGAAATTAAAGCTGCATAGATTATTTGCATCGTTCCAACTATTACCAACCAGGGAGAAAATATAGAATGAGCGTGGGGTAATAATTCCATATTGATCCGAATCAATCCATATGCTCCCATTTTTAATAAGATTCCAGCTAGAAGCATACATGTACTGTAATGTGCTTCTCCATGGGTATTTGGTAACCATGTATGTAGGGGTATAATCGGCGATTTGACAGCATAAGCAATAAAGAAACCAAAATATAATATTATTTCCAATGCCACAGGATATGATTGATTAGCTAATCTTTCAAAATCTAATGTTGGTTCATTGGAACCATATAAACCCATACCCAGAACTCCTATTAAGAGGAAAATAGAACCCCCTGCTGTGTACAAAATAAATTTTGTAGCCGAGTAGAGACGTTTTTTTCCTCCCCACATGGATAAAAGTAAGTAAACAGGAATTAATTCTAACTCCCACATGATGAAAAAAAGTAAAAGGTCTCGAGAAGAAAATGGTCCTATTTGACCGCTGTACATTGCTAACATCAGGAAATAGAAAAACCGCGAATTTCGCGTAACTGGCCAAGCCGCTAAAGTAGCCAAAGTAGTAATAAATCCTGTCAGTAAAATGGGTCCTATGGAAAGTCCATCGATTCCCAGTCTCCAGTGAAAATCCAAAATATCGATCCATTTATAATCTTCCTCCAATTGGATTAATGGATCGTCCAATTGAAAATGATAACAGAATGCATAGGTTGTTAGAAGGAGTTCTAATAAACATATACAAAGAGTATACCATCTAAACATCTTATTTCCTCTATGAGGAAAAAAGAAAATTGAGGAACCCGCGAATATCGGCAAAACAACAAGTATTGTTAACCAAGGAAAATAACTCGTGATAAAGACAAGATATGTTTTGACCAGAAAAACCCGTGCTCGGAATAATAAATTTTATCGAGTACGGGCTTTTGTCGGTAAAGAGGAATCAAATGATTCAAGTGGAGTTTTTTGTAACGTATCAATAAGATAGACCCATGCTGCGAGTTGTTTCATGCCATAAATAAACACGGACACTCAAAAAATCTGTTGGGCAGGCGGATTCACATCTCTTACAACCTACACAGTCCTCGGTTCTTGGTGCGGAAGCAATTTGTTTAGCTTTACATCCGTCCCAAGGTATCATTTCCAATACATCTGTAGGGCAGGCTCGTACACATTGAGTACACCCTATACATGTATCATAAATTTTTACTGAATGTGACATTGAATCTATAAATTCCAGTTTTGAGCATAAAAAATTTTCGATCTGGTAAAATTAAATTAGTAGTAAATGAATCATATATTTATATTGTAGACACCAGACGAAGCAGTGGTTTATCAAAATTTTGAGAATCAATATATTTCTAAATCTGTTCATGAGAAAAGTCCAAGAGACTTTGATTTCTCTTTCAACAACCATGATCATGTGAGTTGCACATGTGAATTCAAATTGACCAACAAATTGGTCAATATTTCAATATTAATTTACTATTGAATATGAAATGAAAATATTTATTATTCAATAGTAAATTAATATTTATTTAATATAGTAGAATGTCTAGTCTAATAGTAGAATATCTAATAGATACATTTTCTATGTAATGTTATGTATCTTATGATCATAACTAATTATTCAACAAATTCGATTGATTGATACGAGTTGATTTTCTGTTACGATGGATTGATGAAACAATAGCTAGCCCAATAGCTGCTTCAGCAGCCGCAACGGCTATAACAAAGATTGAGAAAATGTCGCCTTTTAATTGGCGACTATCAAATATATCAGAAAATGTTACGAGATTGATATTAACTGAATTGAGTATAAGCTCAAGACACATAAGTGCTCTAACCATCTTTCGACTTGTGATCAATCCATAGATACCGATAGAGAATAAATAAACACTCAAAAAAAGTACATGCTCGAACATCATTGACTAACTCCTTATCAATCTCGATTCATTTCAATATGAACAACAATTCAACCGATTCGATTGATTAGAATAGAACGATTACAGAACAAAAGAAAGTATTGGCAATAGATAGATTTAATTAAAAATATTATAAAAACCTTAAACCTTTCCGTTTATTTTATTTATTTAGAATTTATAAATCTTAGAATTAAATTCTAAGTATTTATTATTGACGAGCCATAGTAATTGCTCCTATCAAGGAAACTAAAAGAATTATGGAAATGAGTTCAAACGGAAGATAAAAATCTGTTGATAAATGAATCCCAATTTGTTGAATGTTACTTATTAGATCCTGTTCTATAATTTGGCTTGATCTTGTAGTCCAAATAATTCCGTACCATGAGGTATCTGGGATAATAGTAATTATTGAAAAAAGAATACTTGTACAAACTAGTGAAGTGACCCCATCCCCAATGGTCCAAAAATAGGAATCATTGGAGTATTCTGAACCATTCATGAACATTACAGCAAATATGATTAAGACATTTATGGCTCCAACATAAATAAGGAGCTGTGCGGCAGCTACAAAATAGGAATTCGATAGAATATATAATAAGGATATACAAACAAGAACCAATCCCAACGAAAAGGCAGAAAAAATGGGACTGGTAAGTAGTACTACTCCCAGACCTCCTAATACAAGAACTGATCCAAAAAATACTACAAGAATATCATGTATTGGTCCAGGTAAATCCATTATTAAAATAATAAATTAATAAATAAGTCGAAATATTTCATGACCGTACTGAATGGTCCAGGAAAGGAAAAGGGGTTACCCCATTTTTTTCTTGTATATGATACGTTCCTAATTGAATTAAAGTATTTTTATATGGATTAATGTAGATGTAGATATAGATAAAATTTTCGAGAAAAGAGTAATGGGGATTGTATATTTCGAAATCATCACGAAAAATATATTCTCAGTTTAAATCAAAGAATGATTCTCAACAATCAATAGTTATTAGTTATTATTTGTAGTTACTGACCAACCAAAATAAAAAAAGCTTGGATCCTTTCCTTTATATCAAAACAAAATCTTAGTAATTGGTAATCGTTCTTGAATCAAAGGATTTATCTTTGTCTATTTTGATTTGAGTCGAATTCATAACTGTTTGAATTGTGTAATCTCCAATTATTGACATTGGTAAACGACCCAAAGCAATCTGATTATAATTCAATTCGTGACGATCAGAAGTAGAAAGTTCATATTCTTCAGTCATTGATAAACAGTTTGTTGGACAATACTCGACACAATTACCACAAAATATACAGACCCCAAAATCAATACTATAATTAAGCAATTGTTTCTTTTTAATATCTCTTTCAAATTTCCAATCAACAACGGGTAAATCTATCGGGCATACACGAACACATACTTCACAAGCAATACATTTATCAAATTCAAAGTGGATTCGACCACGGAAACGCTCTGATGTGATCGATTTTTCATAAGGATATTGAATAGTTATAGGTAAACGATTTGTGTGGGATAAGGTAATTACGAAACTTTGACCAATATACCTTGCAGCTCGTATTGTTTGTTGACTATAATTCATGAACCCAGTCACCATAGAGAACATATTGTAAATATCCAGGAAAAAATTGATGTTTCTTTCTCTTGTTTGAAAGAGGTTATGAATCTGGAATATCGTTATCGTATTTTGTTATTTATAGTGAAACAAGTTGGGAAGAAGTTGTCAATAATAGATTACCTAGAGAAATAGGTAAAAGAAATTTCCATCCAAGATTTAATAGCTGGTCCATTCTCATCCTAGGCAAAGTCCATCTTGTTGTGATAGGAATGAACAGAAACAAATAAGCTTTAGCTAATGTAATAAAGATATCAATTGTCATTCCAAAGACTCCGGCCATTTGATTTATTCCGAAAAGTTCAGGAGTAGATATGTACGGAATAGATAAATTCCACCCACCTAAGTAAAGAACTGTTACAAATAATGAAGAAAGTAATAGATTTAGGTAAGAAGCAATATAAAATAAACCAAATTTGATACCTGAATATTCGGTTTGATAACCTGCTACTAATTCCTCCTCTGCTTCCGGTAAATCAAATGGCAATCTCTCACATTCGGCTAGAGAAGAAATTAGAAAAACAATAAACCCTATAGGTTGACGCCACAGATTCCACCCCCAAAAACCATATTTTGACTGTGCTTCAACTATATCAACTGTACTTGAACTATTAGATAATCATAGTCGATAATAACATCACTGTTCCCATCGCTATTCCAAAACCGTACATGAAACTTTAGCTTCATACGGCTCCTCTATGGCCACAAATAAATGTAAGGACTGGTTCGGCATTATCGCCCTCTTTGGGGGGTAGATCGAATAAAGATACATCGGAGAGTCCCAAATTAGACCAATGGAATTCCGTCCGCTAGAATAAGAAAAAAAGTGCTTCCGAATTGATCTCATCCTTATAATGATAATTTTTCTTTGTTCGGTAATAACTTAATCTTTCAATAAAATACTTGTTATCAATATATCTCGTTATCAATAATTATATATATATCAATATATATATAATTAGTAGGCATTAGTTAATTAGTAGGCATTAGTTCATGAATCATGATAAGAATTCCGTATGTATATGTATGAATACGGATATAGGAAAGAAAAAATAAATAAAGATCTTTTTTATTAAAATTTTTATTCATTCATTCGAATATTGCATTCCATTTCTTTTGTTCCTCTTCTGTCTCAGAAGAGAAGAGGGTATTTTATTTAGATTAGAAAAAAAAAATAAAGGATTAATTCGTTCTTGATAGTCATTTCTTTAATCAGTGAATAGGAGCATACTCGAGATCGGAATCCTCGGGAGGTACTGCTTGATCATTTCTACCAACTTAAAGCCCTTATTATGATTCGTTTTATGCAGAAATATCTTTTTTTTGATACCTTACATTATTCCCATTACTAATCCTTTGTGTACCTTGGTGTTCCTAACTGTCCACCGATTTTTGATTGATCCCCGGTATGGTAATACATACAAGACAGTAGTGGAAACTCCATACAGTTGATCTTTTGCACCCGCTTCAAGATATGATAACTAATCAAACAAAGAATCTCAATCTTGGGGTAAACAGTTTATGCTGCTTATGTTTACTTTCACTTTATTCTTGTACATAGGGAATGAGATTTTCTCTTCTTACTTCAAATTTATAAGTTGTTTTGTTTCACTCATATAACTATCCGGTTTAACTCATCGATGAATGAAAAAAAAAATATCTATTCAATACATTCAACCTCTTTTCTTTATTTATTTATTTCTAGGAGAGAGGTAAAAGTTCATGTTCCAACGAATCACACGTAGAGATATTGATAACACACATAGAGTTAATGGTATTTCATAACTAATAGATTGAGCAGCAGCTCGTAGACCACCTGAAAAAGAATATTTATTATTCGATCCATATCCTGACATAAGAAGCCCAATAGGGGCAATACTTGAAATGGTGATCCATAAAAAAACACCTATACTGATATCACCTAAAACAAGGCGGTTCCCAAAAGGAATTACTAAATAACTTAGTAGAATTGATATGACCGCTATAGACGGTCCGACACTAAACAAACGAATATCTCCTCTAGATGGGAGTAGGTCCTCCTTAAAAAGTAATTTAGTCCCATCTGCTAGAGCTTGAAGAATTCCCAACGGACCAGCATATTCAGGCCCAATACGTTGTTGTATCGTTGCGGATATTTCTCTTTCTAACCACACAATTACTAGTACCCCTATTATGATTCCAAATAGAAGGGTAAAAATGGATACAAACATCCATATGAGTCCATAGATTTCTTTTATGGATTCCGATGTAGAAAAAGAATTGATAGCTTGTACTTCTGTCGTATCAATTATCATTTCAACGATCAACTTCTCCCATAATGATATCTATACTACCTAGTATCGTCATGATATCAGCCAATTTCATTCTTTTAACTAGCTGAGGAAGAATTTGCAAATTGATGAAACCGGGTGGACGAATTTTCCATCTCCAGGGGAAAACGCTATTATCTCCTATCAAATAAATTCCTAATTCTCCTTTGGGAGCTTCCACTCTGACATAAAGTTCTTGTTTCGACAATTCAAAATTGGGTGAAGGTTTTTTACTAATAAATCTATATTCAAAATTATTCCATTCGGAATTTTTTGCTCTATCAAAGCGTCGTACTTCTAAATTCTCATAGGGACCCCCAGGAATTCCTTCTAGAGCCTGTTGAATAATTTTTATAGATTCCCCCATTTCACCCATTCGTACTAAATAACGAGCTAATGAATCTCCTTCTTTTTGCCATTGGACTTCCCAATCGAATTCATTGTAACACTCATAATGATCAACCTTACGAAGATCCCATTGGATTCCAGAAGCTCGTAACATTGGTCCTGATAAACCCCAATTTATTGCTTCCTCTCCACCAATAATGCCCACTCTTTCAACTCGTTCCAAAAAAATGGGATTCCGTGTAATAAGTTTTTGATATTCAACAACTCCTGTTAAAAAATAATCGCAGAAATCCAAACATTTATCTATCCAGCCATAAGGTAGATCAGCAGCTACTCCTCCGATGCGGAAATAATTATGCATCATTCGCATACCTGTGGCGGCTTCGAATAGATCATATAACAATTCTCTCTCTCTGAAAATATAGAAAAAAGGAGTCTGTGCACCGATATCCGCCATAAAAGGTCCAAGCCATAACAAATGAGAAGCTATACGGCTCAGTTCTAGCATAATTACTCTTATATAACTGGCTCTCTGAGGTATTTGAACATTTTCCAATTGTTCTGGTGCATTTACCGTTATTGCCTCTGTGAACATAGTAGCTAAATAATCCCAACGTGTTACATAAGGGAGATATTGTATAATTGTTCGGTTTTCTGCTATTTTTTCCATCCCTCTGTGTAAATATCCCAATATGGGTTCACAATCAATAACATCTTCACCATCGAGAGTAACGATCAGTCGAAGAACACCATGCATTGATGGGTGGTGAGGACCCATATTAACTATCATAAGAGCTTTTCTTGTAGCCGGTACAGTCATATTTTTTGATTCCTTAATTCATTATTCCACGAATTCCTCAAAACGAAGTTCATCAAAATGAAAAATCTAATAAAATCTAATAAAATAAATATTAAAAAAAATTCAAACGATTAAATTAACGATTTTTTGGCTCCCGAATATCCAACTGACCCATTAATTTCTTATAATGGACTCCATTTTTCTTTGACAAATAAGCCAAGAGCCGTTGACGTTTTCCCAGAATTATTCGTAGACCTCTTTGCGATAAAAAATCTTTTTTGTGCAATTCCAAATGTGTAGTAAGTCTACGTATCTTACTGGTGAAACTGAATACTTGAAATTCAACAGAACCCTTGTTTTCTTCTTTTTCTTCTTGTGAAATGACTGAGATGAATGAATTTTTCATCCTTTTTCTATCTTTTTTTTCCCATTAATTTTACTTTACTTTACCGAATCGATCAGGAAAAATAAAAATAATAATTATTATGCCAGTTATTTTAATCTAGTACACACAAAATTTTTTTTTTTCTATTTTTTTTTTATTTTATCCAAATCAAATTGAAAATTTGATTTGAATAGAAAAGAAAGGGAAAATACATTTCTGCATTCATGGAAGAGAATGATTTCTTTGTACCTAAAAAGATTCTGCTGATTTAGTCCTAGATCCAATTGAGTTGATACGCCATTAAATCCGTATCATGTACCAAAATGTAATACAGCGTATACGTATATCTTTTAGCTTATATGCCATGGGAAGGTTACAATTCTGAAGCGTGGATACATATATATCCTTGACATACTGAAACGACTACCATTATTGGTATTAAACCAATAGCGATTCATACAAGCTAAATCTTCTAATCGGTAATTGGGCCAAAGAAACAATTTGCATTTAATGAATTTATTTGTATCTGTATTAGTATTAAAATGCTTGTCCTCATTCAAAAATTTTCCAGAGTTTCTTATGTTGTTTTCATTGCAAAATACTAGATTTCTATCCACAAAATTCCAATTACGAGAATTAAAACAAATTAGAATTCTCAATTCTCTACGACGTCTAGGAGATATAATATTTTCAGGAACAAGGAAATCATAATGACTTTTGTCTCCATCCACAAGCATATTGCCGTGTCTTGCAATGGGTTTATCAAAATTCTTCTTATCAACATATCTTTTTTTTATGCATTTTCTCTTAGTTTGGTGCTTAATTTTCTCGATCAATGAAATACCTAATGTTTGATATATAATATATTTTCCATCCCTTTTTATAGATAGACGAATCGGTTCGATAATCAATATTCCCCTTTTTATCAATTCTGTAAGAGCTAGATCCTTCTGAATTAGCATTACATCCAGATGCATCTCTCCTCTTTGAATCGAGGATATAACAATTTTCCTTGGATTTATCAGTCTAAGTAGGAGACAATATACCTTAATATTATTGATCATTCTTAGATTCATGGAGTCATCCCATCTTAATTGAAAAAGGAAATATTTTTTCAGGAAGAAATCTAGTTCTGCTTCCTTCTTTTTCTTGGATTGTTTTTTCTTTTTACCTTTTTTAATGTCTGATCTCGCGTAATTGTCTTCAACATTTTTTTTTTTGTTTTGTTTTCGTGGATCTGATTCAAGATTTTCTTGTCCCTGTTGTTCGTTTTTTTCTTGGTTGGAATTTTCTGATTTAAAATAATCTTGTTGATTAGATGATATCTGAATATTTTTATTTTTTTTTTTATTTATGTTTATGCTTTTATTTTGACTAAGATTTTCATAGAAATAAAAATGAAAAAGAAGTAATTTGATTGGTATGATCCATGGTTTAATCTTATATGCATCAAAAAGTGGCACAAATTCCGGGAAGAACCAAGGTTCTAGATTTGATATGGTACGATAAACCTTTTCTTGATTCATTCCCATCCAATCAAAAAAGTTTTTTTTTTGATTGGATGGTTTAATTCCTTGATGAATTGTAGGAGAAAAAATATCTTTTTTTTTCAATTTTGTGATAATTTTGTTTTCAGTCTTAGTATTTTTCTTAATTTTGGTACTGATATGCGTATTGGTCCAGGTATCGATGTTGATATTTTTTCTAAGATAAAAATGGAGAATTCTACAACCAAAATATTTTCTATCCAGATTTTTATGTGTAGCAATAATATATTCCTTTTTTAGATAATTACTAATAGCTATACTTACCAATACATAAAATGATTCGGGTTTCAGTGTATTGAAATTGTATGGAATTTCTTGGTCTCCTTTTACTTGTAATGTTGATTCATAAATATACGAGTCCTTCCTATTCCCATAATTCATATATTTATGTGATAAAAGATCATATCTGTAGTGTTTTTTAAATTTTTCTTTTTGTTGACTCGTCAATGAATCCACTGCCATTGCATAGTAATTTTGTTTCATGTAATGTATTAATTGGTCTTTTTCTTTTTTATGTGAATCAAATTTCATTGATTTTTTATTTTGAATCGTAGAACGTTGGTTGATTCTATTTCGCCATTTTTGCGGTATTAATCGAGACCATTTTGTCTGAGATAAATTGTATTGATAATGGCCCTTTAACCAGTTTTTCCATTCATTCATTCCAAACTTATGAATTTTCTTTTGCTTTGATTTGGAATCAAATATTCCTCGTGTCATACAATAATCCTTGATTTTATCCTTAATAAAAGGATGGGTCTTGGGATATTTAAGTACATATCTCAAGTGATACTTGTTAAATAATTGGGTTTGTGATATTTTGTAAAATACATATGCTTGGGACAAGGAGGATAAGTCATAAAAATAATATATATTTGAATTATTATTACTGATAATAGTATTATTACTGATATTAGTATTAATAAACGATTTTTTTATAGTCGAAATAAAGTTCATTGTATTTTGATCTGTTTCATTAATTCCTTCTTTATTTGTTTTATCGTTGTAAATCGATTTTGTGATAATTTTTTTTGTTGATTCAAAGAAAAGTTGTGCATTGATCCTAAAAATGGTGATCATATGTAGAAAGATATCTATGTATATTTTTTCAATGAATGATTTCATAAAAAATTTGAATTTACGTATAAATTGGATCTTTTTTCTTTTAAATATCTGCAAAATATCTTTCTGTGAATCTGATTTTTTATCATCACAAGTTAGAACTATTTTTTTCTTGTCTTTTGTGATTCGTTCTAGTTCTATTTGATTCCTGATTGTGACTGTCCTATCAGCAAGATCCTTTATTTTTTTTTCTATGAGTGAATAATTTGCCCAATTCATGGATCGAATTCGAATGGTCGATTCGCGAATAATCTTATTTTTGATTTTAGAATCTCTTACATTTTCATTCGGTTCATATACTTTTACCTTCCTCAATTCAAATAAGGAAATAGGGTTTATTTTTTCAAGTTCCTTCATTTTTTGTTTTATAACTAGAACTATTTTGATGACCCATCTTTTTTTTTCTTTTAAAACTTTTAGAACGAAAAAAAATTTCTTTTTTACTTTTCTAATTCTTTTTTGGAGTTCTTTATAAATGGGTTCAAAAAAAGAAGGTCGTTTTCGGGGAGAACCAAAAGGAACTTCTGCTTCCATTCCCCAAATTGTTAAAAAACAAAAATTTTCTTTTTTTCCTATTTTTCTCATTGGATCTCTATGATGAGATCGTATTTCAGATCTTCGCCAAGGTTTAAGACAGAAAGGAAATAGAATCTTTATCTGAATACCGTCTGTTAACCAATCTTTGGGAAATTCTGTTTCCGATAATTGAACACCATTATAGGTGCATTTAACATGCATTTCTCTGTTCCATTCTTTCAAATCTTCATACCACTCGGGGAATTGGAATAATAACATACGGCCAATATTTTTAGCTATTATCAATGAGGGTAATATAATGTATTTTCTAAGAAAGGATTGGGTTACTAACATCGAACCTCTTATTGTTTGAGCAAATATAATGCTATCCCAAGTTTCTGATATTGCTATCCGTTCATTTTCCTCTTTTTTCTCCTTTTCTTTTGTCTTTTCCTCCTCAAAATCGGAAATTTTCAATTCCGGTTCTCTCTCGACCGAATTCCTAAAAATGAGATTCATCATTTCAGAGATATAAAAAGAAGAAAAAAAAAATGTTTTGTCTATTCGATCTAAAAAAAGCGGGGAATGCACATTTGCTTGAAACATTTCCCAAGTAACTGTTTTACGTCTTTGAGTACGCATGGATCCCTTTATTATATCCCGACGAAAATCCGATTGTTGCGAGTAGCGTATCAAAGCCACCTCTTCCGCTTGATCACTATTACTAGTATTATTCGTATTAGTAATAGAATTGGTATTATGCTCGTTATCAGTATAAATTACCACACGTTTGGCTTTTCTTGAACGAATTTCATGATCTTCCGTCGATTTTTCCTCATTTTCTTCTTCCTGTTCTTCCAGAACATTGGTCAATTTATATGACCATCGAGAAACCTTTTTACTGATTTCTTCTATTCCAATAGATTCATTTCTAGTTGTTGTTTGCTCATTTGGATCAGTTGTAATTACATCGAATACAAATTTTAAAAATTTTGCTTGACTTTCTGAATCAATTTTTATTTGTTCT